TTTTTTTTTTTTAATAAAAATTATTAAAAACGGTTTTATATATATATATATATATATATTAAAAATTTAATGTATTAATATTAATATTAATATATTAAATTTTCTTTAAATTAATTTTATTATATTAATTTATTTTTATTTAAATGAATATATATTGATAATATTGATATTAATTTTTAAATTTAATATTAGATAAAGAAAGAGAAAGAAATTATTTAAAATTTAATAATTTATAATAAATATTTTATTATAAAAAAAAAAAAAAAAAAAATCTATGTTTTTTTTTTTACATTAAAAAAAATTTTTACAGTTTGAGAAATTTATTATTTATTTATTTTACATATAAATTTTAGTATTTATAAAAATTTTTTTAAATAAAAAATTTTTTTTACTGTAGTAATTAATATTAAATATTTAAGAAATTAAGATTTAGTAATATAAAAATTAAAAACTAATTTTGTGCCAGCAGTTGCGGTTAAACAAAATTTAAAATAAATTTTATTAGTAAATTAATTAATATAAAATATATTATAAAATAAATATTAAATTATTAAGTGAAATTTTAATTTAATAAAATTTTATTTATGTATTATGTTATTAATAAATTTTTTAAAAAAACTAGGATTAGATACCCTATTATTAAAAATTTAAATGTAAATACTAAATTAGTAGATAATTATTTATTGAAATTTAAGTAATTTGGCGGTATTTTAGTTCATTTAGAGGAATCTGTTTATTAATTGATAATCCACGAATAAATTTACTTAATTTAATATTTTGTATATCGTTGTTAAAAAAATATTTTTAAATAATAATAATATTTTAAATTTAGAAAAAAAAATTAAATCAGATCAAGATGCAGATTATAATTAAGAATATAATGGATTACAATAAATTTATTTAAATGAATATTATTTTGTAAAAAATAATTGAAGGTGGATTTAAATGTAATTTTATTTAATTTAATAAAATGATTAAAAATTAAAATATGTACATATTGCCCGTCGCTTCCATAAATAAATTGGAATAAGTCGTAACAAAGTAGAGGTACTGGAAAGTGTTTCTAGAAAGATCAAATTAGATCTTGAATAAGTATTTCATTTACATTGAAATGATATTGAGTTTTAATCAATTAATTTGAAAATATAAAATTAATAAATTAATAAATAATAAAAAAATTTTTATATTAAAAATATTAAAATTGAGGGGTTTGAGTATTTTTGATAGAAAAAATTTATAATTTTATAGTTAATTAGTATTGTGAAAGAAGTTTGAAATAAAAATGAAAAATTAAATTATTATAAAGTAAATTTAATTTATTGTATCTTGTGTATCAGAGTTTATTAAAAAAAATTTTTAAATAAAAAATTCTCGAATTTAAAAGAGATAATTAATTATAAAAGTTATTGTTGCAAAAATATTTTGAATAATTAATTTGAAATGAAATGTTAATCGTTTTTAAATATATCTAGTTTTTTTAGAAAAAAATTTAATTTTGAAAATATTTTTTTTTTACAAAATTAATTAATTAATTTTGTAAAAATATTATTTAATATTTTAAGGGATAAGCTTTAAAATAAAGAATTATAATTAGAATAAAATATTTATTGAAATTTTTAAAATTTATATTGTTTATAAATTTTATTTTATTATAAATAATTTCATTAATATGAAAATTTAATTTAAATTTAATTTTTTATAAAAATATTATTTAAAATTATAATAAATAAGAAATAATGATAAAATTAGTATATTTAAAAATAAAATAATATTTTTATTTGTAAATTATTATTAAGGAATTCGGCAAATAGGTATATTCACTTGTTTAACAAAAACATGTCTTTTTGAGTAAATAATTTAAAGTCTAATCTGCCCACTGATAATAATTAAAGGGCTGCAGTATTTTGACTGTACAAAGGTAGCATAATCATTAGTCTTTTAATTGGAGACTTGTATGAAGGATTGGATGAAATATAAACTGTCTCAATAATATTATATAGAATTTAATTTTTTAATTAAAAAGTTAAAATAATTTTAAAAGACGAGAAGACCCTATAGAGTTTTATAATTTAATTAATTAAAATTATTTATTAAAAAAAAAATTAAGATTAGTTAAATTATTTTGTTGGGGTGATAGAAAAATAAAAATAACTTTTTTTAAATATTAAACATAAATAAGTGATTATTTGATCCAGAATTTTTGATTATAAGAAAAAATTACCTTAGGGATAACAGCGTAATTTTTTTTTTTAGTTCAAATAAGAAAAAAAGTTTGCGACCTCGATGTTGGATTAAGATAAAATTTAAACGCAAAAGTTTAAAATTTTGATCTGTTCGATCATTAAAATCTTACATGATCTGAGTTCAAACCGGTGTAAGCCAGGTTGGTTTCTATCTTTAGAAAAATAAAATATTTTAGTACGAAAGGATTAAATATTTGAATTAAATTTATATTAAGATGAATTTTAATAAATATTATATACACTATTTTGGCAGAAAAATGTAGTGATTTTAGAAGTCATAAATATATAAATTTATTATATAGATAGTAATTATAATAAATGATTTTTATATAATTTTAATTGGTTATTTTATTTTAATTTTAGGTGTATTAATTGGGGTTGCTTACTTAACTTTATTGGAACGAAAATTGTTAGGTTATATTCAAATTCGAAAAGGTCCTAATAAAGTAGGATTAATTGGAATTTTACAGCCTTTTTCTGATGCAATTAAATTATTTACTAAGGAACAAACTTATCCTAAATATTCAAATTATATATCTTATTATTTTTCTCCTGTAGTTAGTTTTATTTTGTCTTTGATAATTTGAATAATTATTCCTTATTATTTTAATATAATTAGATTTAATTTAGGATTAATATTTTTTTTATGTTGTACTAGAATAGGGGTTTATACAGTTATAATTGCTGGTTGATCTTCAAATTCTAATTATTCATTATTAGGTGGTTTACGGGCAGTAGCTCAAACTATTTCTTATGAAGTTAGATTGGCTTTAATTTTAATATCTAGAATTATAATAGTAATAAGATTTAATTTAATTGAATTTATATATTATCAAAAATTAATTTGATTTTTATTTTTAATATATCCTTTAGGCTTGAGATTATTTTCTTCAATATTAGCTGAAACAAATCGAACTCCTTTTGATTTTGCTGAAGGTGAAAGAGAATTAGTTTCAGGATTTAATGTAGAATATAGAAGAGGGGGATTTGCTTTGATTTTTTTAGCTGAATATTCTAGAATTTTAATAATAAGATTATTATATGTTATTTTATTTATAGGAGGTTATTGATTAAATTTATTATTTTATATTAAATTAAGTTTAATTTCATTTTTATTTATTTGAGTTCGTGGAACTTTACCTCGTTATCGTTATGATAAATTAATGTATTTAGCTTGAAAAAGATATTTACCTATTTCTTTAAATTTTTTAATATTATTTATAGGATTTAAAATTTATTTATTATAAATAAATTTTATTTAGTATAAATTAATAGAATAACAAATTCTTTCTTAAGTTTTCAAAACAAATGCTTATAACAAGCTCATTAATTTAATTAAAAATTAAATTATCTCATATTTTTCTGATAATTGGGTTAATAATAAAATATGAAAAATATAGGATAGTTAAAATTTGGCCAGTAATAATATATTGATCTTCAACTGGTCGAGCCCCAATTCAAGTTAATAAAATTACAATAGTAATAAATGATCAAAAAATAATTTGATTAATTGGGTAAAATTGGATTCCTTGAATTTTTTTATTAAAAGTTAGTGGTAAAATAAATAAGATAAGAACAGATAAAAATAAAGCGATTACTCCTCCTAGTTTGTTAGGAATTGATCGGAGAATAGCATATGCAAATAGGAAATATCATTCAGGTTGAATATGTACTGGGGTTACTAATGGATTAGCTGGAATAAAATTATCAGGATCCCCTAATAAATAAGGATTTGTTAAAGTTAATATAATTAATATTAATAATAAGATAATGAATCCAATTAAATCTTTAAAAGTAAAATATGGGTGAAAAGGGATTTTATCTAAATTACTATTGATACCTAAGGGGTTATTTGATCCTGTTATATGTAAAAATAATAAATGAATTATAGTTATTATTAAAATAATAAAAGGTAAAATAAAGTGGAAAGTATAAAATCGTGTTAAAGTTGCATTATCTACAGCAAATCCCCCTCAAATTCAATTTACAAATGTAGTTCCAATATAAGGAAATGCTGAAAATAAATTTGTAATTACTGTTGCACCTCAAAAAGATATCTGACCTCATGGTAAAACATATCCTATAAATGCTGTTGCTATTAATAAAAGAAGAATAACTACACCAATTATTCAAGTATATTTTAAATTAAAGGATTCATAATAAATTCCTCGTCCAATATGAATATAAATACAAATAAAAAAAAAAGAAGCTCCATTTGCGTGTAAAGATCGGATTAATCACCCATAATTTACATTTCGACAAATATAATTAACACTATAAAATGCTAATTCAATATTAGCAGTATAGTATATAGTTAAAAATAATCCTGTAATAATTTGAATAATTAAACATAAAGCTAATAATGATCCAAAATTTCATCATGATGAGATATTAGAAGGTGAAGGTAAATCAATTAAAGATCTGTTAATAATTTTAAAAATAGGATGGGTCTTTCGTAAAGGGATAAATTTTTTTATCATTAGTAAAATTTAATAAATTAAGAAGATAAAGGTCGTAAAGGACCATGGTAAATATTAGTAATTTTTACTACAGCAATAAGGGTAATAAATAAATAAATTACTATTATAATCATTAATTTGAAAGTTTGGTTATTATACAGTTTAGATAAGTTAATATTATTTTCGTTATTGATAAATAAAAAAAAATTAAATAAATTATTTATTTCTAAGTTAAAGTATATATTTATATTTTTATTATAAAAAATGATTATGTTTATAATAATAAAAATACTAATTAATAAAATATTTTTAATATTAAATATTTTAAATATTTCATTAGATGCAACTCTTGATACATAAATAAATAAAACTAATAGTCCACCTAAAAAAGTTAGGAATAAAATATAAGAAAATCAATAAGTTCTAATTAATATTCCTGAAATTAAACATATTAATATAGTTTGAATTAGAATTATTAATCCTATAGCTAAAGGATGATTAATAAAAAATATAATAAATGAAATAATAATTAAATTTAAATAAATAAAAATTTTTAAAATTTCAAAGAATAGTTTAAAAAAAATAATAATTTTGGAGATTATTGATAAAGAAATATCTTTTTCTTTGAAGTTTTTAAAGAATTTTCTTTTTTTTGATTTACAAGACCAATGTTTTTTATAAACTATAAAAACTAATGATAATAATTATTGGTAATTGAATTTTTGTATTTATTATATATTTAGTGGGAAATTTGATTTTTGTTTCAAAACGAAAACATTTATTAATTGTATTGTTAAGATTAGAATTTATTGTATTAAGAATTTTTTTTTTATTATTATTATATTTAATATTTATAGAAAATAGAATATATATATTAATAGTATTTTTAGTTTTTTCTGTTTGTGAAGGTGCATTAGGATTATCTATTTTAGTTAGAATAATTCGAACACATGGAAATGATTATTTTCAAAGATTTAGATTATTATAAATAATTATTAAAAAATTATGAATATAATGATAAAATTTTTATTTATAATCATTTTTATAATACCTTTATGTTTAAAAAAAAATATATTTTGATTGGTTCAAATATTTTTATTTTTTATAATATTTTTATTTATAAATATTAATTTAAGAATTGTTAGATTTAGAAATTTTAGTTATATAATATCAATTGATATTATTTCTTTTGGATTAATTTTATTAAGAATTTGAATTTGTGTGTTAATGATTATAGCTAGTGAAAAATTATATAAAATAAATTATTTTGTAGAATTTTTTCTATTTAATTTAATTTTTTTATTATTAATATTATATTTAACTTTTTCTGTTATAAATTTATTTATATTTTATTTATTTTTTGAGGGGAGTTTAATCCCAACGTTGATATTAATTATTGGGTGAGGCTATCAACCTGAGCGTGTTCAAGCTGGATTATATTTATTATTTTACACATTATTTGCTTCTTTACCTTTATTAATGGGTATTTTTTATATTTATAATAAAATAGATAATATAATAATATATTTTATAAAATTTATTAATTTAAATTATTTTTTATTATATATTTCAATAATTTTAGCGTTTTTAGTGAAAATACCTATATATTTTGTTCATTTATGACTTCCTAAAGCTCATGTTGAAGCTCCTGTTTCTGGTTCAATAATTTTAGCTGGGATTATGTTAAAATTAGGGGGTTATGGGATATTACGAATTTTTATTATAATAAGAAAAATTGGAATTAAATTAAATTATATTTGAATTGTTATTAGATTATTAGGAGGGTTTTATATTAGTTTGAAATGTTTTTGTCAAGTAGATATTAAATCTTTAATTGCATATTCATCTGTTGCTCATATAAGAATTGTTATTAGAGGAATTATAACAATAAATTATTGAGGGTATTTAGGTTCATATATTTTAATAATTGGTCATGGTCTATGTTCTTCAGGGATATTTTGTTTAGCTAATATTAATTATGAACGTTTACATAGTCGAAGAATATATATTAATAAAGGTATAATAAATTTTATACCTTCTATAAGTTTATGATGATTTTTATTATTATCATCTAATATAGCAGCTCCACCTTCTTTAAATTTAATAGGGGAAATCAGTTTAATTAATAGATTAATTGGGTGATCTTGGTTAACTATAATTATATTAATAATAATTTCATTTTTTAGTGCTGGTTACAGATTATATTTATATTCATTTGTTCAACATGGTAAATTTTATAGCGGTATTTATAGTTTTTATACTGGGCTATCTCGCGAATATTTATTATTGATTTTACATTGATTACCTTTAAATTTATTAATTATTAAAATTGATTATATAATATTATGATTATAAACTTAAATAATTTAAAAAAAAATATTGATTTGTGGAGTCAAAAATGTGATATATTTCATTTTAAGTTATTTTTTTTAAGTATTCGATTTGTTTTATTAGATTTTTTTTTTTATTTTTTTTAATATTATTAATATTTATAATAATAATATTTTTTATTATAAATAATATAGTTATTATATTAGAATGAGAAGTGATTTCTTTTAATTCTATTAGAGTAATAATATCTATTTTATTAGATTGAATATCTTTATTATTTATAATATTTGTTTTATTAATTTCTTCTGTTGTAATTTATTATAGTAAAAGATATATAAGTTCAGAAATGAATTTAAATCGTTTTATTATATTAGTTTTATTATTTGTATTTTCTATAATTTTATTAATTATTAGCCCGAATATCATTAGAATTTTATTAGGTTGGGATGGGTTAGGATTAGTTTCATATTGTTTAGTTATTTATTATCAAAATATTAAATCATATAATGCTGGCATATTAACAGCACTATCTAATCGAGTTGGTGATGTTTTTATTTTAATGGTTATTGCTTGAATATTAAATTATGGTAGTTGAAATTATATTTTTTATTTAGAAATAATAAAAAATGACATTCAAATAACAATTATTGGGGTTATAATTATTATAGCAGCTATAACAAAAAGAGCTCAAATTCCTTTTAGTTCATGATTACCAGCAGCTATAGCTGCTCCTACTCCAGTTTCTGCTTTAGTTCATTCTTCTACTTTAGTTACTGCTGGGGTTTATTTATTAATTCGTTTTAATTTATTATTGAAAGATATATTTTTTTTAAAAATTTTATTATTATTATCAGGATTAACTATATTTATGGCTGGCATTTCTGCTAATTATGAATTTGATTTAAAAAAAATTATTGCTTTATCTACATTAAGACAATTAGGTTTAATAATAAGAATTTTAAGAATGGGAATATCAGATTTAGCATTTTTTCATTTATTGACTCATGCTATATTTAAGGCATTATTATTTATATGTGCTGGAGTTATTATTCATATAATAAGAGATTTACAGGATATTCGTTTTATAGGGGGGATTAGAAATTTTATTCCTTTAACTTCTTTGTGTATAAATATTTCTAACTTAGCTTTATGTGGGATTCCTTTTTTAGCAGGGTTTTATTCAAAGGATTTAATATTAGAAATAATTTCTATAAGAAATATTAATATATTTGTATATATATTATATTATATTTCTACTGGGTTAACCATGTTTTATACTATTCGTTTAATAATATATTTAATAGTGAATGATTATAATTTATTATCTATTTTTAATTTATATGAGGAGGATTATGTTATATTAAAAAGTATATTTATTTTATTATTTATAAGTTTAGTAAGAGGTTCATTTTTAATATGAATAATTTTTTATGATCCTTATATAATTTATTTACCTTTTAATATAAAAATAATAGTGATTTATGTAGTTATTATAGGGTTATTATTAGGATATTTAGTGAGTAATATAAAAATTTATTCTTTAAATAAATTTTTATTAAGATATAAATTAAGAAATTTTTTATGCTTAATATGATTTATACCTAGATTGTCAACTTATGGGGTTAGATATTTTTTTTTAAAATTAGGTCAAAATTTATTAAAAAATATTGATATGGGTTGAAGAGAAATATATAGAGGTCAAGGAATATATAATATTTTAAAAAATTATTCTATTATATATAATTTTTATCAAATAAATAATTTTAAAATTTATTTATTTAGATTTGTTATATGAATAATAATTTTATTATTTATTTTATTTTTATATTTAAATAGCTTATAATTAGAGCATAATATTGAAGATATTAAGGAGATTAATAAAATCTTTAAATAATAAATATTTATAAAAAATAATTTTTTTTATTTTTACAATGAAAATGTAATGTTTTAAATAAACTATATAAATAAAAAATAAGAAAAAAGAGAAGAAATATTAATGGAGTTAAACCACTAAAAATTAAGTTAGCAGCTTAATTTTAAACTTTATATTTCTTATTAATTGGAATTATCATTCAATGATATCATTAACAGTGATATACCTCTATTTGGTTTCAATTAACAAATAAGGGGAAATTTCCCTATCTTTTAAGTCGAAATTAAATGCAAAATTGCTTCTTATTTAAGATATATTATAAATTATTAATATTTTTTGAATGCAAATCAAATGTTTTAAATAAACTAAAATCCTAATTAATTAATTAGTTCAATTAAGTATATTTTGGTTTCATTCATGATAAAGACCTAATAATAAAATTCTAATAAAAAAAAAACTAATTTTAAATCAAAAAAAAAAATTTACTGATTTAAAAATAGGAATAATAGGAAAAATTAAAGCAATTTCTACATCAAAAATTAAAAAAATAACAGTAATTAAAAAAAAGTGAAGAGAGAATGGAATTCGTGCTGATGATTTTGGGTCAAATCCGCATTCAAATGGAGAACATTTTTCTCGGTCTATATATGATTTTTTTGATAAAATAATAGATAAAAATATTATGATATTAGAAATAATTATAATAATAATAATTAAAAAAAAAATTAAATTAATTATTTATATTAATAAAATTATTAAACCTTTTGATTGGAAGTCAAATATACTAGATATATTATATAAATAATTAATTACCTCATCAATAAATAGAAATGTAAAGGAATAATCAGACTACATCTACAAAATGTCAATATCAGGCAGCTGCTTCAAATCCAAAGTGGTGATTTGAAGAGAAATGATTTTTTAAATGACGTAATAAACAAATTAATAAAAAAATTGTACCAATAATAACATGAAGTCCATGGAATCCTGTTGCTATAAAAAAAGTTGAGCCATAAATTCTATCTGCAATAGTAAAAGGAGCTTCAATATATTCATAAGCTTGTAAGATTGTAAAATAAATACCAAGTATAACTGTTAAGAATAAACCTTGGGTAGTTTGGGAAAAATTATTTTCTATTAGTGCATGATGAGCTCAAGTTACTGTTACTCCAGAAGTAATTAAAATAATAGTATTAAGTAGAGGAATTTGAAAGGGATTAAATGGAATAATTCCAATAGGTGGCCATATTGCTCCAATTTCAATATTTGGGGATAAACTTCTATGAAAAAAAGCTCAAAAAAAAGATAAAAAGAAAAAAATTTCCGATACAATAAATAAGATTATTCCTCAACGTAATCCTTTTGTTACTAAAATAGTATGTTTACCTTGGAGTGTGCCTTCTCGGCAAATATCTCGTCATCATTGAAATATTGTTAAAATAATAATTAAGTATCCTAAAATTAATAAATTTATATTAAAATTATGGAATCATTTAATTATTCCTGTTACTAATGTTATTACCCCAATTGCTCCTGTTAAAGGTCAAGGTCTGTAATCTACTAAATGGAATGGGTGATTATGGTTTATTTTCATTTGTTAATTTACTTCACTAGAATAAAGTGTTCTTAAAATAGCAATAACATAAGATTGAATTACTGCTACTGCAGATTCTAAAGTTAATAATAAAATTTGAATAATTACTAAAATAAAAATTAAATATGATGGGAATCTTGATCCTGTCCCTCTTAAAAGAGTCATTAATAAATGTCCTGCAATTATATTAGCAGTTAATCGTACTGCTAAAGTTCCCGGTCGAATAATATTACTAATTGTTTCAATTAACACTATAAATGGTATTAAAATAGGTGGTGTTCCTTGGGGAATTATATGAGTAAATATATGTTGGGTATTATTAATTCACCCAAAAAATATAAATCTTAATCATAAAGGGAGAGAAATAGATAAAGATAATGTAAGATGTCTAGTTCTTGTAAAAATATAAGGGAACAATCCTAAAAAATTATTAAATAATACAAAAGAAAATATAGAAATAAAAATAAAAGTAGATCTATTAGAATTTACATTATTTCCTAATAAAGTTTTAAATTCATTATGAAGTTTTATTAAAATAAAATTTCATAAAATATAATGACGATTAGGAATAAATCAAAATGAATATGGAATAAATAATAATCCAATTAATGTTCTTAATCAATTTAGTGGTAAGTTAAATAGATTAGTAGAGGGGTCAAAAATAGAAAATAAATTAGTTATCATTTTCAGTTAAAGTTTTTTGTAGTAAATTTACTAGTTGTTTTATTAATTTGTATTATTGAATTAGATATATAATAATTTATAATATTAAATATAATAAAAATAGTAATAAAAAATAAAAAAGATATCATTCAATTAATAGGTATTATTTGAGGTATAAAAGAATATTACTAAAGTAATAATTTAAATTTGACATATTTATGTTATAAATTAACTAATTCTTTCATTAGAAGTAATTGCTAATTTACTATAATGTGGTTTAAGAGACCAATACTTGCTTTCAGTCATCTAATGAGGAATAATTATTAATTCAATTAATAAAGTTTTTAATTGAGATTCTTTCGATTACAATTGGTATAAAACTATGATTAGCTCCACAAATCTCTGAACATTGGCCATAAAATAATCCTGGTCGATTAATAAAGAAATTAGTTTGATTTAAACGACCTGGATTAGCGTCTACTTTAACTCCTAAAGATGGGATAGTTCAAGAATGAATTACATCAGTAGCTGTAACTATAATACGAATTTGATTATTTATAGGTAAAATAATTCGATTATCAACATCTAATAGTCGAAAATTATTAGAGTTTATCTCATTAACAGGGATTATATATGAATCAAATTCAATATTATTAAAATCAGAATATTCATAACTTCAGTATCATTGATGGCCAATTGATTTTAAAGTAATTAAAGGGTTATTTAGTTCATCTAATAGATATAATAAGCGAAGAGAGGGTAAAGCAATAAAAATTAAAGTAATAGCTGGTAAAATAGTTCAAATTAATTCAATTATTTGTCCTTCTAGTAAAAATCGGTTAATAAATTTATTAAAAAATAAATTAAGTATTAAATAACCTACTAAAACAGTAATTATAATTAAAATAATTAAAGTATGATCATGAAAAAAAATAATTTGTTCTATTAAAGGAGATGCACTATTTTGTAAATTAAGATTTGATCATGTTGCAATTTCTAAAAAAAGGATAATCCTTTATAAATGGGGTTTAAATCCATTACATATAATCTGCCATATTAGAAATTTCTTAAAATAGGAAGTTCATTATATGAATGTTCAGCGGGTGGTAGATTTTGGAATCATTCAATAGATGAAGATAAATTTAAAGAGAAAATAACAATTCGTTGGTTAATTATTGATTCTCAAATAATAATAATAATTAATAAAATGGCTAAAAAAGAAATATAAGATCCTAATGAAGAAATAATATTTCATGAAATATATGCATCGGGGTAATCTGAATATCGTCGAGGTATCCCAGCTAACCCTAAAAAATGTTGAGGGAAGAAAGTAAGATTTACTCCAATAAATATAGAAAAAAATTGAATTTTTAAAAGAAAAGGATTTAAGGATAATCCAGTAAAAAGAGGATATCAATGAATAAATCCTCCTAAAATTGCAAATACAGCTCCTATAGATAATACATAATGGAAGTGTGCCACTACATAATAAGTATCATGTAAACTAACATCAATAGATGAATTAGCTAGAATTACTCCTGTTAGTCCTCCCACAGTAAATAAAAACACAAATCCTAAGCTTCATAATATTGAAGATCTATAATTAATTTGAGTTCCGTGTAAAGTTGCTAATCAACTGAAAATTTTAATTCCTGTAGGAACAGCAATAATTATAGTTGCTGAAGTAAAATAAGCTCGAGTATCAATGTCTATTCCTACTGTAAATATGTGATGAGCTCATACAACAAATCCTAATAAACCAATAGCTATTATTGCATAAATTATTCCTAAACATCCAAATGTTTCTTTTTTTCCTCTTTCTTGGGAAATAATATGTGAAATTATTCCGAATCCTGGTAAAATTAAAATATAAACTTCAGGATGTCCAAAAAATCAAAATAAATGTTGATATAAAATTGGATCTCCCCCTCCTGCCGGGTCAAAAAAAGATGTATTTAAATTACGATCTGTTAAAAGTATAGTAATAGCTCCAGCTAAAACAGGTAATGATAATAATAATAAAAGAGCTGTAATTCCAACAGCTCATACGAAAAGAGGTATTTGATCAAAGGATAATCCATTTAATTTTATATTAATAATAGTTGTAATAAAGTTAATTGCCCCTAAAATAGAAGAAATACCTGCTAAATGTAAAGAAAAAATTGCTAAATCAACGGAACTTCCTCTGTGAGCAATATTAGAGGATAATGGAGGATAAACGGTTCAACCTGTTCCAGCTCCATTTTCAACAATTCTTCTTGAAATTAATAAAGTTAATGAGGGTGGTAATAATCAAAATCTTATATTGTTTATTCGGGGGAAAGCTATATCAGGGGCCCCTAATATTAAGGGTACTAATCAATTTCCAAATCCTCCAATTATAATGGGTATAACCATAAAAAAAATTATAATGAAAGCATGTCCAGTAACAATTGTATTATAAATTTGATCGTCACCAATTAAAGAACCTGGATTTCCTAATTCAGCACGAATTAATAAACTTAATGATGTACCTACTAATCCTGATCAAATTCCAAAAATAAAATATAAAGTTCCAATATCTTTATGATTTGTAGAAAAAAGTCATTTTCGCTAAATAAAAAAAAATAAAATGGCTGAGGGGTAAGCGATAAATTGTAAATTTATTAACGAGATTTAATTCTCTTTTATTAACATATATATATATATATATATATATATATTAGAAATTTAGTCTTATAGTCAATTATGATATAAAATTGCAAATTTTAAGGGATAATAAAAAAATTATTAAGGCTTAAAGAATATTTCTTTATATATAATTTTGAAGATTATTAGTTTAATTTAACTTAAAACCTTAAATGAAAAAAAAGGTTCTTAAAATTAATCCTATAAAAGAAATAAATGAAATGAAATTGATTATGTATATAAATTTATTTTTAATAAAAATTTTTATTCATTTTAATTTTATATAATTAAATATAAATGAAGAGTAAATAATTCGAATATAAAAAAATAATATAACTAATCTTATTATGATTAAAATAAAAGAAATAATAATTAAATTATTTATTAGTATAAAATTAATAATAATTCATTTAGGGAAAAATCCAATGAAAGGGGGTAATCCTCCTAATGAAAGAAAATTAATTAAAAAAAAAAATTTAATAGAGTAATTTATATTAGAATTATATAGTTGATTTATATAAAATATATTAAATATATTAAATATAAAACATATTATACTAATTAATAAAGAATATATAATTAAATAAAATATTCATAAATTTTCTCTAATTATAATTCTTATAATTATTCACCCTAAATTATTAATAGATGAAAATGCTATTAATTTACGTAAGGAAGTTTGATTAAATCCTCCAACTGCCCCAATAATAACATTAAAAATAATAATAATAAGTAAAAAATTATAATTTAAATAATAAGATAATAAAATTATAGGGGCAATTTTTTGTCATGTTATTAAAATAAAATTATTTATTCAGGATATACCTTCTACAATACTGGGGAATCAAAAATGGAAAGGTACAGAACCTATTTTTATTAATAAAGAAGAGTTAATTATAATTGAAATTAAGTTATTATATTCAAAATTTTTAAAATAAATTATTTTTATAATAATAGTAAATAGAAAATTAATAGATGCAATAGATTGTGTAAGAAAATATTTCAATGAAGCTTCTGATGATATTATGTTGATTGAATTAGAAATGAGGGGGATAAATCTTAATAGATTAATTTCTAATCCAATTCAACATCCAAACCAAGAGTTAGAAGAAATTGAAATTAAAGAACTAAATATTAATATGGTATAAAAAAATATTTTATTTGAATTAATATTAAAATAAATAAAAATATAAATATAAATTAAATATTAATAAGAAATATAAATTCAATAAAAATATATTTTAGTGTAAGAAGCACAATAGTTTTTGATACTATAAGATATAGTTTAATTCTATAAAATATAATAAAGGTATAAAAAATACTTAATTTATCCTATCAGAATAATCCTTTAATCAGGCACTTTATTAATATTTTAAAAAAAAGGTTAACCTTTATAGTTGGGGTATGAGCCCAAAAGCTTCGTTTAGCTTATTTTTAA